TTTCACACAAGTATTCAATTAGTTCGGACTTGCTTAGTATTGAATTGGGACCAAGAAAAAAATGGTTCTATAGAAGAAGTTCATGCTTCTCTTGTTGAGGTAAGGGCAAATGATCTGATTCAAAATTTCATAAAAATTGAGTTAGTAAAGTCTAGTCTTTCATATGCCGAAAAAAGGTATGATACGGCGGGTTCGGGATTGATCCCCGATAATGGATTAGATTGCACCAATATCAACCCTTTTTTTTCGAAAGTGAAGATTTCAGTAGTTACTCAGCATCAAGCAACTATTGGTACATTGTTGAATCAAAATAAGGCTTTGATAATTTTGTCATCATTCAATTGTTCTCGAGTTGGTCCATGTCCATTCAATGGTTCGAAATATAACATCACGGCAAAAGAATTTAATCCCATAATTCTAATTAGGGATTTGTTGGGTCCCCTAGGTACTATTGTATCTAAAATAGTGAACTTTTATTCAGCTTACTATTTAATAACTCATAATCAGATCTTGGTAAACAAATATTGGATACTTGATAATTTGAAAGCGACTTTCCAAGTACTTGAAGTACTTAAATACTGTTTAATAGATGAAAATAGAAGGATTTATAATCCCAACCCATGCAATACCATCATTTTGAATCCATCCCATTTGAATTGGTGCTTTTTACATCACAATTATTGTGAAGAAACATCCACAATAATTAGCATTGGACAATTTATTTGTGAAAATCTATGTCTAGTTAAATATGGGACACATATAAAAAAATCTGGTCAAATTTTAATTGTTCATGGTGATTCCTTAGTTATAAGATCAGCTAAGCCGTATTTGGCTACTCCAGGAGCGACTGTTCACGGACATTACGGAGAAACCCTTTCTGAAGGAGATACATTAGTTACATTTATATATGAAAAATCCCGATCTGGTGACATAACGCAGGGACTCCCAAAAGTGGAGCAAATCTTAGAAGTGCGTTCGATTGGTTCAATATCGATGAACCTTGAAAGGAGAGTCGAAGGTTGGAACGAACGTATACCAAGAATTCTTGGAATTCCTTGGGGATTCTTAATTGGAGCTGAGCTAACTATAGCCCAAAGCCATATCTCTTTGGTTAATAAGATCCAAAAGGTTTATCGTTCTCAAGGGGTGCAGATTCATAATAGACATCTAGAGATTATTGTACGACAAGTAACATCAAAAGTGTTGGTTTCAGAAGACGGAATGTCTAATGTTTTTTCGCCTGGAGAATTAATCGGATTGCCGCGAGCAGAACGAGCAGGGCGTGCTTTAGACGAAGCGATCTGTTATCGGGCAATTTTATTAGGAATAACGAGGGCGTCTCTGAATACTCAAAGCTTCATATCTGAAGCAAGTTTTCAAGAAACTGCTAGAGTTTTAGCAAAAGCTGCTCTACGGGGACGTATTGATTGGTTGAAGGGTCTGAAAGAAAATGTAGTTCTGGGGGGAATTATCCCTATCGGTACCGGATTTAAAAAATTAGTGCACCGTTCAAGGCAAGACAAAAATATTCATTTTGAAATAAAAAAGAAAAATGTATTCAAGTTGGAAATGAGAGATATTTTGTTACACCATCGAGAATTTTTTTGTTCTTGTAGCCCAAAGAATTTCCATGAGACATTAGAAAATTCATTTACGCGATTTCATAATTCCTAAGCAGAGATTTTTTCTTTTTCCTTTCTAGTTTTGTTAAGTAAAAAAATGAAGTAAGTAATAAAAAAAAATTAATGGTTCGGACTATGTATCAATGGTCAACCTCGTTATAAGATTCCGTAGGAACAATTAGTGATTTCTAAAAAAAAAAGAGAAAGCGCGGGAAAAATGACAAGAAGGTATTGGAACATCCATTTGGAAGAGATGATGGAGTCGGGAGTTCATTTTGATCATAGTACTAAGAAATAGAATCCTAGAATGGCCCCTTACATTTCTGCAAAGCGTAAAGGTATTTATATTACAAATCTTACTAGAACTGCTCGTTTTTTATCAGAAGCCTGTGATTTAGTTTTTGATGCAGCAAGTCGAGGAAAACCTTTTTAATGGTTGGTACCAAAAATAAAGCAGCGGATTTAGTAGTCTCAGCTGCAATAAGGGCTCGATGTCATTATGTTAATAAAAAATGGCTCGGTGATATGTTAACGAATTGGTCCACTACAGAAACAAGACTTCATAAGTTCAGAGACTTAAGAGGAGAACAAAAGATGGGGAAACTCAACCGTCTCCCTAAAAGAGATGCAGCAATGTTGAAGAGAAAATTATCGACTTTGCAAACATATCTGGGTGGGATCAAATATCTGACTGGGTTGTCCAATATTGTAATTATCGTTGATCAGCAAAAAGAATATACAGCTCTTCGAGAATGTGTCATTTTGGGAATTCTAACAATTTGTTTAATCGATACAAATTGTGACCCGTATCTTGCAGATATTTCGATTCCAATCAACGATGACGTTATAGCTTCAATCCGATTGATTCTTAAAAAATTAGTATCCGCAATTTGTGAGGGTCGTTCTAGCTATATAAGAAGTCATTGATTATGATTATGTTATGATTAAGAATAATAAGATTAGTTAATTATTTTAATTTCTTAGATTGGTTACTATTCTTGTCTTGCATTTTTAAAAAGAGATAAAATGGGGTATTATGTTATGTGATTTCTTGGTATTTAAAATATATGATTAACGATGAAAGTAGATAAGTTGAAAAAGAGATGGTTGAATCAAAATAATTTTTTTTTAGTTTGATTTCTGTCAGAGGGCAATATGAATGTTATACCATGTTCCATTAAAACACTCAAAGGATTCTACGATATATCAGGTGTAGAAGTAGGCCAACATTTATATTGGCAAATAGGAAGTTTACAAATTCATGCTCAAGTACTTATTACTTCTTGGGTAGTAATTGCTATCTTATTAGGGTCAGTTATCATAACTGTTCGGAATCCACAAACTATTCCTACCGACGGGCAGAATTTCTTTGAATATGTTCTTGAATTTATTCGAGACTTGAGTAAAACTCAGATTGGAGAAGAATATGGGCCTTGGGTTCCCTTTATTGGAACCATGTTCTTATTTATTTTTGTTTCTAATTGGTCTGGAGCTCTTTTACCTTGGAAAATCATACAGTTACCTCATGGAGAGTTGGCTGCCCCCACGAATGATATAAATACTACTGTTGCTTTAGCTTTACTCACGTCCGTGGCATATTTTTATGCGGGTCTTACCAAAAAAGGATTGGCTTATTTTGGAAAATACATTCAACCAACTCCAATCCTTTTACCAATTAACATCCTAGAAGATTTCACAAAACCTTTATCTCTGAGTTTTCGACTTTTCGGAAATATATTGGCGGATGAATTAGTAGTTGTTGTTCTTGTTTCTTTAGTACCTTCAGTAGTTCCTATCCCTGTCATGTTTCTTGGATTATTTACAAGCGGTATTCAAGCTCTCATTTTTGCAACTTTAGCCGCGGCTTATATAGGGGAATCCATGGAGGGTCATCATTGATTAGTTTTCAAAAGAGTCTTCTTTTTTTAAGCTTACCCCGACTGAGGCAATGGCAATGCATGGTTCAAGAAAATATACTTGGTTCGGTAACATATACATATATAGATAGAAATAAGAAATCCATATGTATATATGACTAGAGTTCTAAGAGGAAAGATAGACGATATTACGAAGGATGGGTTAGGGAGATCACACTAGATATATGTCTATATGTAATGTCTATAAGTCCAGCTACAGTTCCTGTATATTTTTCGACGAATTATTCTAGAATCTGATTCAATAAAAAATGCGGGTGGTTTCCGTTATGAAAGAAACAAATGTATATGTGATAGTAGATATATATTAGTTATATAGGGTTTATCCCTATCTATATATTTTTTTTTCGAAGTTTTAGTTACTTCGATTCGATATTTTTTAGTGATCAAATAAGTAAGAATTCCTTGGTTGATTGTATCATTAACCATTTTTTTTTGGTGCGAGGAACCTATCATCATGAATCCACTGATTTCTGCCGCTTCCGTTATTGCTGCTGGATTGGCCGTAGGGCTTGCTTCTATTGGACCTGGAGTTGGTCAAGGTACTGCTGCAGGCCAAGCCGTAGAAGGTATTGCGAGACAACCAGAAGCAGAAGGAAAAATAAGAGGCACCTTATTGCTTAGTCTAGCTTTTATGGAAGCTTTAACCATTTATGGGCTCGTTGTGGCATTAGCACTTTTATTTGCAAATCCTTTTGTTTAATTTCATCCTAGAACGAAAATGTAAAAAAGTGCATTACACACTTTTTCTTATTTTATTAATTTGTTTCGGTTTGCTTCTGTGAATTATATCACTACTTTACTCCTACAATTATGTATTTGTTGGAACAATACCCCGGGAAAGACTGATTTGAGGATGACGAATTAGTGGATTTGCTCGCTTTATTCCTTCCCGTCCTTCGGTTAGTACGCTGGAATTTTTACTTTCTTTTTAGGAAGTGTTTGAACAGGGGAAATATTTTGCAATTTCTACAAGACCTAGGACCCAACTTAATAAGTATCTTATCGGAAACTAAAAACAAAGAAAAAAATTAAGAAAAAGAAATCGATCAAAAAAGGGCAAGTCAAGTGATACAAAAAGAACTCTGTTCTTTGTTAGTCCTATCTATAAGAGGAGAGCATATGAAAAATGTAACCGATTCTTTCGTTTCCTTAGGCCACTGGCCATCCGCCGGGAGTTTCGGGTTTAATACCGATATTTTAGCAACAAATCTAATAAATCTAAGTGTAGTGCTTGGTGTATTGATTTTTTTTGGAAAGGGAGTGTGTGCGAGTTGTATATTTCAAGAATAGGTTGGACCCAACCGGCTGCACTTTATTTATTTGTGTTATTTATTTATTTGTGTTATTTATATACATATTTTTTTTTAGAATAAGATAAATAGGAAAAAAGTGTACAATCTCGACGAATTCCTTCTGAATAAATTAATAAATCATATGTAAG